GTTCGCTCAAGAAAGACTCCAGAAGATATTGATCGTAAATAAGAAGACTGTTTACGAAGAAACAGGAATAGATATTCGCATTCATATACATAAGAATTATGTAGGAACCAAAAGAATCTTTTCTTTCTTTTTGAAAATACGTAAATGGATTCCTTTTTCTTTGAAGTAAAGAGACTATTCAAATTATGATATTCGTGGAAAAACAATCGCAATAAATGCAAAGAAGGAACATCTTTGATCCAACATTGAAGGATTTGAACCAAGATTTCCAGATGGATGGGATGGGGTATTAGTAGATCTGACACATAATTTAAATGCGATAATTTATCCTCTAAAAAGGGAAATATTGAATGAATAGATCGTAAATTCTGAGATTTTGGTATTCTTTTTTCTTCAAGGGAAGATACTAATTGCGACGAGAATGGAATTTCCAGAATGACTCCAAAACCTTCTGATACCATTTGAGAAGAAAAATGAGAAGAAAAAGAATTCTTGTGCCCCCAAAATCCATTTTGGTTAGAAGAATTTACCGAAGAAATCAAAGATTTCTGTTGATACATTCGAATAATTAAACGTTTCACAAGTACTAAACTAGATTTATTGTCATAACCTAGAAATTCCACAGGTTCGTAAAAAATCAAACTATTTAAGCTATGATAATGAGCAAGTGAGTAAATATACTCCTGAAGGAGTAGCGGATATAGGAAGTTTTGTTGCCGAAATCTATCTTTTTTCAATCTAAATATCCTTGTAATTTGTAATTCTGCTATTGAATTACATTTCTAATGTAACCAAAAAAGAGAGGCACTTCTTGTGTTATGAAATGATACATAGTGCAATATGGTCAGAACGGCGTATGCGATAGAAGAATAAATTCCTAAGAAAGAATTCTAATAAGATATTCTAATATCTACTATTATATATATATACTATTATAGACTATTATATACTATGCACTGTATATACTTAATATAGACTTTTATACTGTACTTTGATGTAAAAAACATAATGAGAATTTAAGAAGTAAAAGATTATATAAAAGTCAGAACAAATAAAGAATATATACCCCGGAGACAGAGAGCCCAATCTACAGATCTTTTTCCTTTCCCTTTCTATCCAATTTGGTTTTCTTTTCCTTGTTAATATAACTAGAATAAAAATAAGAAGAAGGGGTAAAAATCTTTTATTTTCGCAACCCAATCACTCTTTTGACTTTGGAAAAGATTCTTTTTTTATCACTATACTATTTCTTCTACACATCCGTCTCCAATCCACAATAAAGAATAATTAGGATTCATAAAAAAAAGAATCAATGGTCCACTCACAATTTACAAGAGAACCTTTTCCCACATAAGGCACTAATCTATTTTTAACGTATAATTAGTAATTTGATCGGGTAATCATTCAAATTAAGAAAGGAAGCTCGTTTCTTTTTTGTCTTACTCGAATTGGAGCCATAAGGCTCTATCCATTTATTCACTAGACCCGAAATACTTTACTGAACTTTTAAAAATTGTTATAAAAAGAAAAATTCTCGTTCTCTTTCTATTATGAGTACTAGAAATCTTCTTTTTCTATGATTATATTATTCTTTTTTTCTATTCTGTTTACGACATGCTTTTTTTTCCATTCATTACCTTTCAGGATCAGTCGCGGTCTTATAAACTTTACCAATAGTCTAGACGAATTCCTTCATCCAAATGTGTAAAAGATCATAGTCGCAATTAAAAGCCGAGTACTCTACCGTTGAGTTAGCAACCCGGATCAATATGAGGTGTAGATATGATCGAAATAAAAAAAATCCAGCAAACTCATCCATTTTACTAATTTTACTAAAGTGAAGGAAAGATCCAATAGTGGAATGGGGATAAAAAGATCTATTTATATACGATCAAATTATATTTGTTTGAGACGCCATTGTCAATATGAATGGACTTTTTAGAAAACAAATTTCAAGAAATTCTATAGAAATTTGTGTTGGATTAGCACAACATAAAGAATAAATAATAACTTTGAGCGGAAAAAAAATAAGGAATTAAGGAAAAGGTAAAGATAGAAAAAAGAGCGGCTTTCTTTAATCAAAAAAAGAAAGGTAAAATACAAATACAAGAAGAACCCCCCTTGTTGGGGGGTTCGACAAAAAGAAGCAAGAAAAGAATACGAATAAGAAAAAGAAGAATATAAAATAAGTATAAATAGAAAAAAAGAATAAACTTTGAATAAAGAATTACACAAAGTTAGTTACCCTATCCTTTTTTTATTCACGATTCTTGTTTTTACTTTCTTTTTTATCAAAAGAAACTCGAAATTCTTTAAAGAATTCTGCCTTCCTTAAAATATCATAAACAGTTCCTGTGGGTTGAGCACCTTTTTCAAGGAAATATAAAATAGCAGGAACATTTGAATAAGTTTGATTCTTTATCGGATCATAAAAACCCACTTTTCGAAGATCTCTTCCTTCTCTTCGGGATCGAACATCAATTGCAACGATTCGATAGATGGCTCATTGGGATAGATGTAAAAAAAAAATGCCCCCCTAGAAACGTATAGGAGGTTTTCTCCTCATACGGCTCAAGAAAAAATGATTCGAATTTCTAGAATTTCTATTTCTATCTATATAGATAGATAGGAATAAAAATGGATCCATAAAGAATTAGACTGTAATTTGAGCCTTTTTTCCTTCTTTACAGAAAAAGAAAAGAAAATTCATTCGTACTCCTAACTCAAGTTGGGTAGTTTTGAAAGAGTTTGAAAGGAAATCCTTAGAATTTATTGAGCTGTCTCTAACCTCTTTTTTTGTCTCCTTTCGGATCTATTTTTTTTTTAATCATTCTGATCCAATTGTTGAGACTAGTGAAAATAGTTTTTCCTTGTTCCGGAATTTGTTGTCTTTGCTTTGCGCTTTGTGAAATCATTAGGTTTAGACATTACTTCGGTGATCCTTACTCCTTTTCAAAAAGGCAGCAACATACCTTTTGTTTTTTCTATGGAAAAGGGAAAAATAATACGAACGATTGATTCCTTTGTGATACACTCTTGATCGAAACAGTTTGAAAATTTCAACAAATTTGATTTTTTTTCATTTCAAAAACTTGTTCAAATTTGAACCTCTCCGTTTATCTATATTTCTATATTGATGATCTATTTACAAAGTTGGTCTAACTTATTTATTGTCACTAACCCTAGATTATTCCCCGATAAATGAATCAATCATTTTTGCTCGAGCTCCATCATATGCTATACCTTTCTATACCATTAGTATCTTTATTTAGCAACACAAGACAAATTCAATTAGGTTCCTAGCAGAACAAACTATGTCGAGACAAGAGCATCTTCATTCGTATAGAAAATGGTGGATGTCAGAATCCACATCCAATCATGTCCTTCAAGTCGCACGTTGCTTTCTACCACATCGTTTCAAACGAAGTTTTACCATAACATCCCTATAATTTTGATTTTATTTTAAATTGGAACCGTATGCAATTGATTCAATATGGAATAATGAATAGTCATTGGTTGAACCGATACATAATAATCTACACTTAAAAAGAAGTGTTTATCCGGAGATTTCACTTCAAATTACCCCATATTTTCTCATATGAATAATATCACATGAAAAAAACAAATAAGTTTTAAGCAAACTTATTTACATCTTCAACAGATCTTTCGAGATTGTCCATCATAAGAGATCCTTCTTTTTCTTTTCAAAAAAGAAAAGAAATTAGAAACCTCAAAAAAAGCCTTTGACTTTCATTTCATTCAAATGAAAAAGAAATCCCCATGAATGGATAAAAGTTTTTAGCCACTTTAACTAAATACTATACTAACTAATAACTATACTAAACTAAATATTTCATTTCAATTATTCAATTATAGAATAATAAGATAATCTTATTAATTAAAATAGACAATATATATTCTTATGTAAGAATTATGTATTTATGTATTAAATTTAGGTATTAATATATTCTAATATGAATATTAATTATGAAGTATGAATATTTTCTCATTTTTTATTTATCAAATAGGATTTCATGATTATAATAATATTATTTACTTCTTATTTACCATCTCCAATTGAATCTGATTTTCATTTCATTTAAATCAGAGAGATACTTTGAGAATAAAGTTTCTTTGTTTTCATTATTATGGAGTAGAAAAAGTCTCGTGTAAGGTAAGATCAAAGAGAAAATCAGAATCCGAGGATTCTGATCTTTTGGCATCCATTTCCATCTCCATCATCCATTTCCATCTCCATCATAGAAAACAAAGAATCGTTAACGAAAATAATCACGAATATTTAAGAAAAAAAAATACTTTAGTAAAAGAGTAAAAAAAAGATATGATTCTAAGAATAAATCTTAGAATTCAATGTATCCAACATGAAACATAAAATTGTTGAATTCGATTTGCAATTTCAATTAGAGAAGAATCCTTCGTTTCTGATGCAAACGATCTGGGACGAAAGGATTCGAACCTCCGAGTAACGGGACCAAAACCCGTTGCCTTACCGCTTGGCCACGCCCCATTTTGATTTGGTCTAAGAAAGACTAAGCTAAATATTGGTTATTCGTCAATAACCAACCAAAAGAAATATAGGACATGTTGTCGCTGGGATTCAACACAATAGATATAGAATCAAAAAGATTAATTGATCATTACTTAGAATTCAATTAAGATATTGTATGAAAATAGAATTCCTTGTATTCTTATTTGATTGGATAATGTAAGGAAAGATTCTTGATTGGGGAGAAGTCAAAGAAAAATCAGAATTTCTTTCTTTTATCTGTTTTTTTATTTTAAAAAATCCCTCAGAAAAACAACTCAATCCAATCTGATAATTTATTATCATTTCAATTTCATTTTAATCTTTAAGAACAAGAAAAGAATATTTGTTATGTTTAATATCTTTAGTTTAATCTGTATCTGTCTTAATTCTACCCTTTATTCGAGTAGTTTTTTCTTCGCCAAATTGCCCGAGGCTTATGCCTTTTTCAATCCAATCGTAGACGTTATGCCGATTATCCCTTTACTCTTTTTTCTCTTAGCCTTTGTTTGGCAAGCTGCTGTAAGTTTTCGATAAAAATGAAATCTCGATTCAATTCAGAATTTCTTCGATAAAAAAAAAAGATGAGATTTTTCTTCTTAAAATCAATAAGATCAGAAATAAGATTCAGATAAGTCTGGAAATTAGGAACCCTCGATTCAAAAAGCGAAATTCTGATATTTTCTATTGTATATTATATTGAAATTGAATAAGGGAAGGGGGCGATGATCTTTAATCAGCTAATAAACTTATTTCTTCTTTTGTTCTGACCTTTCCTTTATAAGATTCCATACAATATCTAATTATAGATATTGATATGGCAAGAAATCTTTGGTAATGAAAAAATACGAATCTTATTACATTAGTATTACATTAGAAAGAAATTCGTAAAAATAAATTGAAAAAAAAAAACTTCCTTCTTTTTTCATCTTTAGAGCGTCATATCAAAATAGTGTATAGTGTGTGTCGTAAAATAGGTGATCTATTTCCTTAAAAAAAAGATCTTATCTTGGAGATTTGTAATGCTTACTCTTAAACTATTCGTTTACACAGTAGTAATATTCTTTGTTTCTCTCTTCATCTTCGGATTCTTATCTAATGATCCGGGGCGTAATCCTGGGCGTGAAGAATAAAAAAAGAGATGAGATTCGTTTTTACTTTTTTTCATAGGTATTTCATAGGTAAATGTAGAAATAAATGGAATAGATGCTAGATAAAGATAAAAGATTCATAAAAGAAAAGAATCGAAATTTATTCCGATTCTAAAATCTCAAGTTATCAGGGGGTCGGAGAGAGAGGGATTCGAACCCTCGGTACGAATAATTCGTACAACGGATTAGCAATCCGACGCTTTAGTCCACTCAGCCATCTCTCCCCCATTCCAAATTGGAAATTTCTCATGTGATTTCACACGTGAAGTGAAGATTGAGAACAATTTTTATTTTCTTCGAAACAGATTTCTCCAATAGAAAGAATACCTTACTTCTTTTATTTTGTACAAAAGGTTCATTTCCCCGGCCTGGTTAAGTATAAGTACTGGCCGGGCCAGTACTTCTTTATTCTTAGAAATTAGATAAGATTCTAATAGATAGATTATCTTAGAAATTATTTAAGAAATTATCTATATCTAGATTAATATAGAATATTCTATATATTCTATAATTCTATCTTAATATGAATATTCTATATTTATATTGAAATATGAAATTGAAATATAAAATGTTAGATATTCTATATCTATTCTTAGTATCTTCTAAGTAATTCTAGTAAATTAGAGTCTAAATTAGAATATTTAGTCTTTATAGTAAAAGTGTTCTGTTCTAGTAATATCTAGTAATAGTATTAGAGTATAATAGTAATGTAATATAGTACTAATATTTTTCGTCTTTCTTTTATTATTCTTAAGTATAAGATTCAGAAATTCATTAATGAAAAACGAATTTCATTATAGATGAAAGTTGAAGTTCAGTATTATATTCATCTTAAGGATTCTAATTCACTTAAGAAATCTTAATAAGAAGGAAGTATTAAGAAAGAAAAGAAATAGATCTTAGAAATATTATAAGAGAAAGAATCTCAAATAGAAAACACATATTTCTAAGATTTTCAATCTTTTACTTGTTCAAAGCAAAGGACAAGCTTGAAAGTTTGAGGCCCAATTTACCCGAATTCAGAAGATCTGGCGGTTCAAGTGAAGGGAGGTTTCAAAAAAAGAATACTTAAAACTTTAGTACACTATTTAAATTATTTAAATTTGACTAAACTTTTTGCTATTCACCTATTCTTTTTTTCAATATACCGCGCCGCAGCAGAACAAAATACGTGTTAATGCTGGAATTTTCATGATTCTGATGCTATCTTGACTACGTCTAATTACTTTGTTGGACAAATAGTCCATTCATATCCAATAATGAATATGTAGCGGGTATAGTTTAGTGGTAAAAGTGTGATTCGTTCTATTAACAACTTAAATAGTTAAGGGGTCTTTCCGTTTTTTTTCATATTCCGATCAAAAACTTTATTTCTTAAAAAGATTTAATCCTTTCCCCCTCAATAGGACATTTGAGGAAAGAATATACATTCTCACGATTTCTATCCAAAAGGCAATCAGAATCTTAATAAAAAATTTGGATTATGGAGTCGAGAAGCATAATTTTTTTGATTGGTTCAATTTTTCCAATTTAATGAGTATGAATAAAGGATCTATGGATGATAGTACAAAACTTTCAATCGTAACTAAATCTTCAATTTTTGCGCTGAAAAAGGGGGATATTGAAGCCAAATAGCTAGAAAATGATGGTTTTGGTTTACTAGAACCCTCGGCTTCTTGTTTCAGCTCGGTAGAAACAAAATTATTTTCCTTAGGATCCCACGAGTAGAAAAGAAATAGGGAACGAAGTAACTAGACTAGAGACTAGAAAGATTTGATAGAATCCCCCTCTTCTAGAGGGATC